CATCCCCCCTTCGGGGAAAACGATCCCACAAAAAAAGGAATTGTACAGTACAAAATAACATAAAAACAGACTAATTGGAAAAAATGTGGTGTCCCCCTTTTTGGACAAAGATGAAATGAAATAGTTGAATCAGATTAGATTTCATTCCAATTTCGTAGTATACCAATGACTATTACTATTTCATCTAAGTTGAATAACCAAGTTTCCTATGGATTTGGATAACTCGAGAAGTTTTGATTTGGTTATGATCCAAAAAGGAAAAAGAATGGAATAATCATTCCATGATAAAATCAAGTTCAAATAAAGTAACCATCCTTTTTGTTTGCATAACGTGTATGTGCCACACCATACAATTTAAATAGAAAAATTCATCGGACGATTCATGAATTTTGAATAGATCCATGGGGTAGCTGATGAAAGAAGTTGTTGTTGATAAATAGGAAATTGAAAAAAAAAAAAGTTTCTTCTTAAATTAAGATGAGTGACTCGCTATTCATTCGAGTTTTGGTCAAGAATAACATTCTGTCGGAGAGATGGCCGAGTGGTTAAAGGCGTAGCATTGGAACTGCTATGTATACTTTTTACCGAGGGTTCGAATCCCTCTCTCTCCGTTTCTTTTCATTCATCCACGTTACCGACTACAATGTATAAAATCAAATAAGAATTGATATCGTTATTATAACAGTAAGACCCTTATTTAATAGAGATTCTCTATCCCTAATTACATCCCTGTGATAGGTAAAATACAAATAGAAAATGGATATTGAAAAGAAGAAAAAAGAAAAAGAATCCTATTGCCGATCCATTTGTGATACGTGAATGAGACAGGGCACAAGGTACTCTATTTACTTCAGCGAAAGGAGTCAAAATCGTATGAAACTTGTTATTTTCGTTAGAATCAAGTCTGACGGGAATAATATTCTACGACCAACAACTCATTTATTTTCAGGCCGATCCATTTACTATCTATTATTTGATTTACAAATCCTTTATATTGTAAGGAGTCAATAGTCAAATGGTTTGGCAATTCCCCGTGGGGGGATGAAACAAGATAATTTTGAATCAGAGCTTTCGATCTTTCTTTATCCTTCGTAGTAATAATATCTCGAGGTTTGCAACGATAACTTGGTATATCCACTATACGACCATTAACTAAAATGTGTCTATGGTTAACTAATTGTCTGGCTCCAGGAATGGTCGAAGCCATACCTAATCGAAAAAGGATGTTATCCAAACGCATCTCAAGTAGTTGTAGTAAAACCTGGCCTGTTGACCCTTTGGCTTTTCCAGCAATATGCACATATTTAAGTAATTGTCGCTCTGTCAGACCATAATGAAAACGCAATTTCTGTTTCTCTTCTAAACGAATACGATATTGCGATCTCTTTCCAGAGCGCAATTGGGTTTGAAGATCACTTCTGGATCTGGGTCTTTTACTAGTTAGTCCCGGTAAAGCCCCCAGCCGGCGTATTTTTTTGAAACGAGGTCCTCGGTAACGAGACATATAAAGGCTCCTTTTTGATTCACTTTCATTTGACAAAAAAATATAAATTCAGACTGAACTAAAGGATCCGCAAAGCAAAACTCAATCTATCAATCTACTAAAGTCCTACAAAACAGAATAGAATAAAAGAAATTTTCTAAATATTCGGATTTTTTGTATATATATAGGAAATTCAAGTGAAGGCTACCTTTTCCAATTCCTTCTTTAGAGATCTAATTGTTCTAGTCAACTTTTTTATTCATAGCTATAGCTGAAAGTTACCATGACATAATAGATCGGTGACCCGACATTTAGAGAAAGCGAAAGTAGATATTTTAAATCATGGAAAGAAAAAATCGATAAAGAAAAAGAGCCGGCTATCGGAATCGAACCGATGACCATCGCATTACAAATGCGATGCTCTAACCTCTGAGCTAAGCGGGCGGATATAAGAGCAATAGTGTATAGGAATACAGAATACAGGAAACTATCGGATCTTAGCTATTACCTAGCGATTCTTCTTCTTTTTTTATTTCATTTATTGATTATTGAAATTTATTCTATTTCTTAGTTATTAGTTATAGATTTTAGACTCTATTTAGAAAATAGAAAAGAAAACTATTTAGATATAGATAAATTCGATATCTAAATAGAAATAGAAATTGAATTCCATATTTATATATATGATATGAAAGAAAAGAGAAATGAAATTCAAATTTGAAATGAAAAAAAAAAAAGATGAAATTCAAATATTCAATCAAATTCAAACACAAAGATTAGATATAAAATTAAAAAATATTCAATTTACAATTGAAATCTTAATTCAATTATGAATATGATTCATATGAAGATGAATATGAAATCAATACAATAAATCAAATCTGAAATTCAATCTTCAATAATATTATGATCATTTCATTTGATAATAATTCAAATCATATTCTGAATAATTCAGTTATGATCATTAGAATGGTATCATTCTAATCGTGGAACTAGAAAACTAGACTAGAAATCTCAATTTCGCGTAACGAAACTATCTATATCCTAAATCCTAATAGATAAATAGTAATCATATTCTATTGATTTATATTCGAATAATGGAAGACTAAAACTGAGAAAAATTTTGATTCTATCATTATACACAAGAGGACAAAAAAAAGAATCGACCGTTCCACTATTAAAAACTGCACTGTAAAAATTAAGGAGTAGGAAAGGCATAGATATATGTGGGATATATCTATCCATATTGAATTGCGGATACATCAATGATAGAATCATTTCGGATTGAAACAAATAGGGTTCATCCAATAGAGATGAAATGATAGAATATAGAATAGAGGGTGGGCAAAAAATAAAATATCAGCATACACTTTTTCGATATAGTAATCATTACCTAATGAATTCAATAGTGCCAAGATCGATGAAAGAGGGGGATGGAATTCCAACTGGATCCTTGTCTCAAAGCAAAAAGGGGGATATGGCGAAATTGGTAGACGCTACGGACTTGATTGGATTGAGCCTTGGTATGGAAACCTGCTAAGTGGTAACTTCCAAATTCAGAGAAACCCTGGAACTAAAAATGGGCAATCCTGAGCCAAATCTTTGTTTTGAGAAAAAAAAAAAAATGGAAAATGAGAATAAAAAGGGATAGGTGCAGAGACTCAATGGAAGCTGTTCTAACGAATGAAATTGACTACGTTACGTTAGTAGCTAAAATCCTTCCAGAAAGGATAACCTTAGATACCTAATACATACGTATACATACTGACATAGCAAAGATTAATCACAACCCGAACCTTCTATTTTATAATACATATTAGTCTTATATACTATATACTATTATGATATGAGTATTAGTAAGAGTATAGGATAGGGATCTATGGAAACCCTCTATTTCTATTCTCTATTAATTACTATTAATTAGAATGATAGAGATCAAAAAATCTATCAAAAATTGAAGAATTATTGTGAATCAATTCCAATTGAAGTTGAAAAAAGAATCGAATTCAAATATTCAGTGATCAAATGATTCATTCCAGAGTTTGATAGATCTTTTGAAGATTAATTGGACGAGAATAAAGAGAGAGTCCCATTTTACATGTCAATACCGACAACAATGAAATTTATAGTAAGAGGAAAATCCGTCGAATTTGAAAATCGTGGGGGTTCAAGTCCCTCTATCCCCAAGAAAAAGCCCATTTTACTTCCTCACTCTTTATTTATCCTCATCCTCTTTTTTTTAATCAGTGGTTCAGTTCAAACAAAATTCAATATCTTTCTCATTTCATTCACTCTGTTCTTTTGCAACTGGATCCAAATAGAAATCCTCGTATCTTCTTCCAATCTTGTATAGTACGATACCTGTACAAATGAACATATATGTTCAAGGAATCTCCGTTATTGAATCATTCACAGTCCATATCATTATACAAAGAAAGTCTTCTTTTTGAAGACCTAAGAAATTCAGGGGCTAGGTCCAATTTGTTAAGACTTTTTTAGTTCCTTTCATTGACATAGATACAAGTACTTTGCTAGGATGATGCACGGGAAATGGTCGGGATAGCTCAGTTGGTAGAGCAGAGGACTGAAAATCCTCGTGTCACCAGTTCAAATCTGGTTCCTGACACGTAAATAATGTATCGGATAGATATTCATACCTCATACAAATGAATGAAATTCATTGAGACTGAGCCGTATCGGGCTAGATATTCTTTACTTTCTTTTTCATTTTTATTTTTTATTTTAGCCCATCCACAATACGAATTCAAGTCCAGTTACTCTGTTTCATCTAGAAGGGAATGTCAAGATGCTCATTGATTGAAATGAAATCTGGAGTCGTGTCGTATGAGTAAAAAGGGGGTTTCTTATCATTCAATGAGCATCTTGAATTTCATAAAAATTGGGCGTAATATAGTCTTTACGTAAGGGCCAGCCTATCCAACTTTCAGGCATCAAGATACGTTTAAGGCGAGGATGATTCTCATAAGAAATTCCCAACATATCATAAGATTCCCGTTCCTGAAAATCAGCACTTCTCCAAATCCAGAAAACTGACGGGGTTTGAGGATTACTCCTGGGAGCAAAGACTTTTATGCATACCTCTTCTGGTTTATCTATACCATACCGTATTTTCGTAAGGTGATACACACTAGCTAAAAATCCGCCTGGTGCTACATCATAGGCACACTGGGAGCGTAAATAATTGTAACCATATACATATGAAATGACAGCAAGGGAGTCCCAATCCTCGGTTTTTATTTGTAAAGTCTCTATTCCTCGGCAATCAAAGCCTAAAGATCTATGAATTAGATCATGCTTGACTAGCCAATCAGATAAATGAACCTGCATCTTCTTCATCTCTCCCAAATTTTTATTTGTATGAATATTTCACATTGACAATGAAATTGTTAAAGATTGACCCGCTGTTTCTTATTCTGCACAAAGGAACCCTGCCTGATTCACTAATTCGTAGGAAGATACGGACCTTTTGGATTTGCAATCTTTTTCAAATCCAAAA